CCCTTTTTTTTTTTTCTCGAGTTAACCAAAACAAAAGAGGTTATGAGTTTCAAACTTTAGTTTTGCTTAATAATTTAATAAGTAATAAGTTTTATCTTTTCTCCCACCTTCATAAAACATAGGCATTTCCACTATCATTAGAATTTTCTGAAAGGTAACTATCTCGGTTTCATATATAAATTTATATAGAATCCTTGAAAAAGACTTTCCTTTATAAGAAGGAAAAGACTTACTATCTTTGGGATCTGATGCTACACCGCTGCTCAATACCTTAGGGGATCAACTCTATTACATAAGTTGATTCCTAACTTTTATCTCATATCATGACAATAAATAAGCAGTTCTTTATTGTATCGGCTCAAAACCTCGCGAATTGATCTTTACGATGCTTCCTCTATCAATTAGATCCTTTATCCATAGAATAAAGTATCTAGGCATACCTATTTCTTCATATTCATATTTCGACTTCTATGACGTTTATTTCTTTGCTACAGCTGATAAAAATCGTTGTTTTGAACGATACATATGTAGAAAGCCTATTTTTTTATTTTTTATAGTATTTTTAAATGGATTTGCTCTTTCTTTCCCTTTTTATTTCTATAGTGGAGATAGTCGCACGTAATGACAGATCACGGCCATATTATTAAAAGCTTGTGGTAAGAATGGATTCCGCTCTAGTGCACGAAAATAATATTCCAAAGCTTTCGTATGTTCTCCGTTCCTTGTGTGGATAAGGCCTATGTTATAGAGTATATAACTTCGATCATAGGGATCAATTTCTAGTCGCATAGCTTCATAATAATTCTGTAAAGCTTCAGCATAATTTCCTTCGGATTGAGCCGACATCCGTTACGGTCGTCCAAAGAATCTCCGTTTCAGAACCGTACATGAGATTTTCATCTCATACGGCTCCTCTTTATGTGCATAATGAAAATAATACATAGAATCAAAAAAAGATTGAAATATTCTCATTATAAACTGAGCAGGGCTAGTGTTTTTACAAAAAATCTCTAGCCAACCTTCTTGTAAAAGATTTTTCCTTAACATCAAGTATGTTGTTACTAGATAAAAAGGGGTGACTTCAACAATTTCTTTGTCTTAAACGCCTCTTAATTTTCAGGAATTAGTCACTTCAACAGTCTTCGATGGTTATACGGGTATCCAAAACACGAACGAGATGGATGTTTGTTGTCCCAACCATTCTTGTTAGTCCCGATCCTGATAAGGAAAAGGGAGAATTTATAACAAAGTTTTAGTATTGTTGATTTCTAGGAATAGTGCCTCTTCCTCTATGCCTCCTATTGGTACTGGCGCAGTAGGTTTGACCTAACCCTATAGGTGTAACCTTTCGCTCAATACTTTAGAATCAACAATTAAAGTATTTAAGGCTGCATTAATCGGGGATACACGACAGAAGGACTTGTTTTATTTACAAACTTCACCTTCAACAAGCGTAAATTTATTTCAAAATATTTTTTCTTTCTATCCCGAATAATCTTTCTTTCTCCTAAGACTGAGAGCGGTAAAAAATTTTATATTTATATAAAATATATATATATAAATATATATAAAATAAAAAATATATATAAATAATTAAAAAATATATATAAAAAAATATATATAAAATATAAAAAAATATATATAAATAATAATAAAAAATAACATAATCAAATCGCACCATCTCTGTAATAGGCGAATGCCTCTTTTTCTCCTGAAGTTGTTGGAATTATTCGTAATAAGATATTGGCTACAATTGAAAAGGTCTTATCAATAAAATTTCCATTTATTCGAGATCTAGACATATGAAGAAATCCATTATATAATTTCTTTTAATTACCTTTTCGTGAGAAAAGAATCCCACAAAAAAAGGAATTTTATAGTACGAAATAACATAAAAACAGACTCATTAAAAAAGATAATTTTCTATTCAAATTGTTTCTTTTTGATGGGAATCGCTAAAAAATAAGAAATATTTGAATCCAATTAGATTTCATCTATATAGTAGTATAAGAATGAAGGGAACTATTCCAATTTCATCAAGAAGAATCAAAGAATTTATCCTACAGATTAGGATAATTCGAGAAATTTGGATTGAATTAAATTCTGTATGACCAAAGAGGAAAAAGAATCGAATAATCATTCTATGATGGATGAAAATAGAATAACTATACGTTTTGTGTTGTGTGTATAATGGGTATACGCTATAGAATCAAATATCAAAATTCCTGGGACGTTTTGGAATAAACCTATGGGGTAATAAGTTGGGGTAAGGGGTTCTTGTTGAAAGATCTAAAACGGGAAAGGAAAGTCATTTTCGAATTTTTATGAAAATAGAATAATAGTCTAATAATAGTCTAAACTAAATAGAATCAATGATCTAAAGATATCCATTAAACATAGTCTAAAAAAATGGATCAATCGGTGGATTCGTTCCAATTCATTTATTTAACCCGATATAAATATTAGAAAGGGTCGTGAATGCCGTCTTGGCAAACATGAA